TAAAAGATTTTTTAATATGCCAACTCTTGCTCAACTTGTTAGACGTAAACAAGAACGTCGATTAAAGAATGAAGAGAAAAAAACGCCGGCTTTACAAAATGCCCCTCAAAAAAGAGGTGTATGTCTTAGAGTATATACAAAAGCACCAAAAAAACCAAACTCGGCAGTTCGAAAGTTAGCTAAGGTAAGGCTTTCTAATGGTTTTGAAATTATCGCCTACATCCCAGGAGAAGGACATAATCTTCAAGAACATTCAGTTGTTCTTTTAAGAGGTGGCCGAACTAAAGACTTACCTGGGGTAAAATATAAGATCATCCGTGGTGCATACGATGCTCAAGGCGTTAAAAACCGTCGACAAGCTCGATCAAAATATGGTACAAAAAAAGCAAAATAACATGATGCCTAAAACTTTGTATAGATACTCTCAAGAACAAAGAAAACAGAAACCTGCAGATATTTTAGCGACAGATTCAGGCTTTCAAAGTAATGAAGTTTATTTAACTTTTGTCCAAAATTTAATGAAAAAAGGCAAAAAATCAACAGCAGAAAACTTGTTTCGAAAAACTTTGCAAAATTTAAAACAAAAAACTAAAAACTCAGAGAATGTTTTTGTCGTTCTTGAAAAAGCCGTAAAAAATGTGGAACCTTCTTTTTTCTTGAAAAAAGCCCGTTTGGGAGGCACTTCTCAACAGATTCCTGCGGCTTTGGATAAAAAAAAGAAAAAATCGACATCTATTCGTGCTCTTATTCAAATTGCTACCGAAAAGCAGAAAAAAAGTACACAGCGTAAAGATATTAAGTTAGCTTCGACTTTCACGCACTTTCTTGCTAACGAACTTTATGAAGCTTCACAAGGTCTCGGTTCGGCACTACAAAAAAGAGACGAACTTCATAAATTGGCAGAGTCAAACAGAGCTTTGCTTACTCAACGGTGGTGGTAATTGGTTTATTTATGAATTATTAATAATTCATAAATAAACCCACTTTTATACGAGAAGATCAAAAGCAACTAAAATACCCGCCACAAATAATACCCAGGCCAAGGAAAGGGGTAAAAAAACTTTCCAACCCAATCTCATTAATTGGTCGTAACGATACCTTGGAAAAGCTGCTCGTACCCAGATATACAAAAACAAAAAAAGAATCGTTTTGAGACCGAGCCACATGGGACTAGGAATCCAATAAAATAAAGTTAGGTTGAACGGTGGCAACCACCCCCCTAAAAAAAGGATTACACACAGCACGCTCATTAAAATCATATTCGCGTACTCGCCTAAAAAAAATAATGCAAAACCCATCGACGAGTATTCAACATTATACCCAGCAACTAGTTCAGCTTCGGCTTCCGGGAGATCAAAAGGTGCTCGGTTTGTTTCGGCTAAACACGAAATAAAAAAGAGGAGCAACATTGGAAATAAAGGCAACCCGAACCAAACATTTTTTTGTGCAAGAACGATCTCTGATAAATTTAATGAACCCACACAAAGAAGCACAGTAATAATGATCAATCCAATAGAAACTTCGTAGGAAACCATTTGCGCTGTTGACCTTAATGCGCCTAAAAAGGCGTATTTCGAATTACTTGACCATCCAGCAGTAATTACACCATATACACCCAGCGAGGAGATGGCAAAAATATATAAAATTCCTAGATTCAAATCTGCCAAAACAACGCCTTCATCAAATGGGATAAAAGCCCAAGAAGTAAGAGCTAATAAAAAAGTAAGTACCGGGGCAGCCAAAAAAATGACGGTGTTTGCACTACTCGGTAAAACTGGTTCTTTTAGTAAAAGTTTTAATCCGTCCGCTAAAGGTTGGAGAATACCAAAAAACCCCACTACATTTGGTCCTTTACGTCTTTGCATCGACGCCATAACTTTTCGTTCGGCGAGCGTCAGGAAAGCAACCGCGACCAATACAGGAACAATAATTCCCAGAATTTTAATAAGACTCGATAAAATAAGAAGCATAGATATCTACCTTTTTTAACGTAAAGCAAATACCCCTTACGGGAATTGAACCCGTGTCTTCGCCATGAAAAAGCGATGTCCTTACCACTAGACGAAAGGGACAGAAAGGAGAATAGTTCCAACGGTAGAACAGTGGTCTCCAAAACCAAAGGTTAAGGGTTCAAATCCCTTTTCTCCTGACATATGACGTGCCTGTAACTCAACTGGATAGAGTGCCAGACTACGGATTTGGAAGTTGAGAGTTCGAATCTTTCCAGGCATAACAGTCGAGCCTATAGCTCAGTTGGTTAGAGTATACGCCTGATAAGCGTATGGTCAGTAGTTCAAGTCTACTTAGGCTCATCATTTGTGAGACGTTTGGGATATTTTTTATATCCCAAACCAACCGCCGTTGTCTAAAGTCTAAAAAACTTTAGTGTAAATGAATTGCATCGTTCAAATAAATACATGTCAAAATTGTGAAAACATAAGCCTGCAAGCATGCAACACCAACTTCTAAAAACATAAGAGCGAAAACAACTAAAAAAGGGATCGCCGACGCCATTTTTAGTAAACCTGCTAATGAAAGCATACTCCAAGCAAAACCACTTAAAATTTTTACCAGTGTGTGGCCAGCCATCATGTTCGCAAATAAACGAACCCCTAAGCTAATTCCACGAAAGCAGTAAGAAACTAATTCAATCACTACTAAAAAAGGCGCCAGAACCAAAGGTGCACCCGGTGGTAGTAAGAAACTGAAAAAATGAAGCCCGTGGATTTGAAAACCAATAATTGTTACCGCCACAAAAATTGCGAAGGATAATGTAAACGTAACTAAAAAGTGGCTTGTTGTCGTAAAACTATAAGGCACCATTCCAATCAGGTTACTAAAGAGAATGAATGTAAAAAGAGTAAAAATGACGGGAAAATATTTTGTCCCTTTTGGGCCAATTTGTTCACGGACAAGGCTCGTTACAAATTCATAAATCATTTCTAAAAAAGATTGCCAGGGTCCCGGTACTAAAGTACCCCCATTCACGGTAACTAAAGAAAAAAGAGCTAAAAAAATTCCAGTAGCCAAGAGCATAAATAATGAAGAATTAGTAAAGGAAAAATAAAAATTTCCAAAGTGTAGAGGAATCAAAGAAATAAGCGTAAATTGTTCTAAAGGCGAGAAACACATCATAAACAATTCTTTTTCTGCAGAATACATTTTTTATGTAGACTGGACAAAGTGTTTAGGTTATTTGTTCACGGTTTGAAAAAAGGTTTACTTATGTCAGAAACAACACTTTTTTTAGTTTTTGCTACATTTACACTCCTATCGGCGTTGATGGTTATTAGGTCAAAAAACCCTGTTTACTCTGTTCTTTTTCTTATTTTAGTTTTTTGCAACGCAGCGGGACTTTTGGTGCTTTTAGATTTAGATTTTTTTGCGGTTGTTTTTTTGGTCGTTTACGTAGGGGCGGTAGCTGTTCTTTTCCTCTTCGTAGTTATGATGTTAGATATTACAATCAGTGAAGTAAATGAAACCTTTTTACGTTATTTACCTATTGGGGCTTTCATCGGCTGTATCTTTCTGATGGAAGTTTTTCTGATGTTAGGGAGTGAATTCACACCAGTAAATATGCTACCACAAGATTTTTCCTTATCAAAAGCAAATACTTTTCAAATGTATTTACAATTTTTTATTTCTTCTGTGCCTGTTTTTTTGTCTACACTCTTTTTCAACCCTTGGTCGCTTTCACAGGTAATCAAACAGTGGTGGGCTCATTCAACGGAACTTCAAGAGCTTTTACAACAACTCAATTCTCTAAAGAGTTCGGAGCATTTTGTAGTACAAGAGTACACCCTTTGGCCCGAAACCATTGAAAATATCACAACAATTGAAGCTTTAGGTCAAGTTGTTTATACCTATTATGCTTTTTTTTTCATCGTGGCCAGTTTTATTCTGTTAATTGCAATGATTGGGGCAATCCAATTAACTTTGCAAAAAGAAACTCCTTCAAAAAAACAAGAAGCATTCGAACAAAATGCTCGAGATTTTACTAAGACAGTGGTGAAAATTACTCATTAAAATTCGTTGAAAAGAGGTCGACGCCGCTGGCGAAAGGCCTCCCAATCTTCAGTAGCTCAGTGGTTAGAGCGAATGGCTGTTAACTATTAGGTCGTTGGTTCAACTCCAACCTGAAGAGAGTTGCTCGCTCTTTTAAGAAAAAGATATGATTATGCGTTTTCTCGTTACTTTTTTTCTTTGTCTAGCTCCACGCGTTGCATTTCTGGATGCACCGGAAGTTTGGCAGTTTGGTTTTCAAGACCCTGCAACACCAATTGCTCAAGGAATCCAAGATTTTCACAATGATGTATGTTTTTTTATGGTTGTCATTTTAACTTTCGTTTTGTGGATGCTTGGCCGCACTATTTGGCATTTTGACGCAATCAAAAACCCAGTGCCGTCAAAAATTATTCATGGAACCGTATTAGAACTTGCTTGGACTGTGACGCCCAGTTTTATTTTAATGATTATCGCCGTCCCTTCTTTTGCTCTTCTTTATTCCATGGACGAAATTACTGACCCCGCAGTCACTTTAAAAGTAATTGGGCATCAATGGTATTGGACTTATGAGTACTCAGATTATAGTACTGCCGATGATCAATCTATTATCTTTGATAGTTACATGGTGGCGGAAGATGACCTTGAACTTGGTCAACTTCGTTTATTAGAGGTTGACAACAGAGTTGTTTTACCTGTCAAAACACACGTACGGGTTCTTATTACAGCTGCAGATGTTCTTCACAGCTGGGCAATTCCTTCCCTTGGGGTCAAATGTGACGCAGTGCCCGGACGCCTCAACCAAACATCTATTTTTCTAAACCGAGAAGGTGTTTTTTATGGGCAGTGTAGTGAGCTTTGCGGGGCTAATCACGGTTTTATGCCTATCGTAGTCGAGGGGGTAGATCTTGAAGATTATATTTCGTGGATTTCAAATAAAATTGAAGAAATTTAACCGGCTAAAGGGTGGTAAGTTTTTAATCAAATTACCACCTTATACGTAGCACAAAAAAAGATGTTAAAGATGAGTATTTCAGTTCAAAAACACCCATTTCATTTAGTAGATCCTAGCCCTTGGCCAATTTTTGCCTCTCTGGCGGCTTTCTCTACCACGGTTGGCGCGGTTCTTTTCATGCACGGTTACCAGGGAGGTAACACTCTTTTTGCTTCTGGCTTTTGCATGGTTCTTTACTCAATGTATGTTTGGTGGAGAGACATTATCCGTGAAGCTACATTTCAAGGGCACCATACCAGAACGGTTCAAATTGGTCTAAGATACGGTATGTTGTTATTTATTGTATCCGAAATTATGTTTTTCGTTGCTTTTTTTTGGGCTTTTTTTCACTCAAGTTTGGCCCCAACCATTGAAATTGGCGCCGTCTGGCCCCCAAAAGGTATTCCAGTATTGAATCCTTGGGAAATTCCTTTTTTAAATACGGTTATCTTATTGACTTCAGGGGCTTCTGTTACATGGGCACATCATGCTCTTTTAGCAGGTGCAAAACAACAAGCTATTTATAGTTTGGTTGTAACCGTTATTTTAGCAATTGCTTTTACTTCTCTTCAAGTGTTTGAATACATTGAAGCCCCTTTTACAATTGCAGACGGAATTTACGGGTCAACTTTTTTTTTGGCGACAGGTTTTCACGGGTTCCACGTTTTTGTGGGGACTGTTTTTCTTGGTATCTGTTTAATGAGAGTTCTACAAAACCATTTTACAAAGCACCACCATTTTGGTTTTGAGGCAGCTGCTTGGTATTGGCATTTTGTCGATGTTGTTTGGTTGTTTTTGTTTGTAGCTATTTATTGGTGGGGTGGTAATTAGTATTCTTAATATTTAAGGGAAATTAATTTCCCTTAAATATAAATTAACCTAAGAAAAGAAGTGCTACTTTTTGTGTCCATAAAAAAGCTACATTTGGATAAAGAAAGAAAAATACCACAAAAAGTGTGGTTAAAGTAATTACCCAAGATTTTTCATGATCCATTTTAACGTTTTGGAAAGGTTGTTTTGATTGGTCAAAGTACATGGTTTTAATAACTCTAAGATAATAAAAACAACTAAGCATACTGCTTAAAATACCGAAAACAGCTAAAAAATAAAGAGAAGAGCTTAAAGCTGCAAAAAAAAGGTAAAATTTACTACAAAAGCCCGCTAAAGGTGGGATTCCAGCCATTGAGAACATAGTAAGTGTTAAAGAAAAAGCCAGGAGGGGGTGGCTTTTTGAAAGCATACTCATGTCTTCGATATATTTAACATTTTGACCAGTTTGCTCGTCGCGTAGAGAAAGAACGATCGCGAAAATGTTTAATGTCATTACGGAATAAATACAAAGGTAAAGCAACACAGATTGCACACCCTCCACAGTACCAGAAGCAACACCCATTAAAAGGTAACCCATATGACCGATCGAACTATAAACAAGTAGGCGTTTTACACGAGTTTGAGACACTGCACCAAAAGACCCGATAAATAAAGATAAAAGGCTAGACACGATTAAAATAGATTGCCATGAAAAAAGAAAATCATAGAAACCTACCAGGAATAAACGCAAAAAGACAGCCATAATAGCTAATTTAGGGGCAATTGAGAAAAAAGCGGTCACACTTGTCGGAGCACCTTCATACACGTCAGGGGCCCAAAAATGGAAAGGCGCGGCTGTGAGTTTAAATAAAAAACCAACGGCAATAAAAAGAACACCTACAGAAAGGAAACTTTGTGTCTCCATCGCGAGGGACCCACCAACGCCAGAAAAAAGTTTAGAAAAACTTTGAAACCCGGTTAAACCCGTTAAACCATAGAGAATCGAGCAACCAAAAAGTAAAATACCTGAAGAAAAAGCGCCAAGCAAAAAATACTTTAACCCGGCTTCCGTAGAAAACTCCGAATTTCGTTTTGAAGCCGCTAAAACGTAAAGGCATAAACTTTGCATCTCAATAGCCAGATACATAGAAATAAAGTCCGAAGCAGAAATGAGTAAAAGCATACTGCAAGTCGAAAAAAGAAGTAAAAGGGTATATTCAAAATCTTTAAAATCTTCCGCTTGGAAATATTGTAAAGAGATAAAAAGAGAAAATCCTGATCCTAAAAGTACTAAAGTTTTAAAAAAAAAACTTAAAGGATCCATAATAAGCGTCGCGTAAAAAAAAGTCATCGAGGAAAACGGTAAATTTTGCAAAAGACAAAAAGTACAAAATAAACAAAAAAGACCCAACCAAGCAACGGTTTGCATCATACTGGGACTCTGGTGTTTTTTTGAGGTACTGTAAAAAACCCCAAAAAGCAGTAAAACGAGAGTACTTAAAGTTAGGTAAAGCTCAGGTAAAATAGCATAAAAATCATTTTCAAATAAATGTGGAAAGTTCATAAGGTGTTTTCATTTTTTAAGAGGCCACTTTCGTTTAAAAAAGTGGCGCTCTAGAGTAAAATAGCCTCCTTCGGTTACCCTCTCCATTGACCATGCTGCACAAGATTGGCCACGGAGGTGTGCATTGGTTCTAAAAAAACTTCTGGATAAAACCCCATCCATAAAACACAAAACACAAAAGGTAAGAAAATAAAAAATTCTCGTCGATTCACATCCATAAAAGTATCAATAAAAAAAGGTTTTAAATTACCGAAGACCACGCGGTTATAAAGCCAAATCGAATAGGCCCCACCTAAAATCATTCCCGTTGCGGCAAAAGTTGCCACAAAAGGGTTGGTTTGAAAAACACCTACAAGAATTAAAAATTCCCCCACAAAACTACTTGTGCCAGGTAAGCTCAAATTTCCCATGGTAAAAATAAGGAAAAAAACGGAAAAAAGAGGCATGACGTGCACCAGACCACCGTAGTATTTTACTAAACGGGTGTGCGTGCGGTCGTAGAGAACACCAATACATAAAAATAAAGCGGAAGCCACAAACCCATGGCTTAGCATTAAAAATAAAGCGCCCTCAATTCCTTGGATATTTAAACTAAAAAGCCCTAAAGTCACGAATCCCATATGAGCCACGGACGAATAGGCAATAATTTTTTTCAAATCAATTTGTCGCAGAGTCGTCAATGAAGCATAAATTACACCAATAATGCTCAGAGTATAAATGAGAGGGGTAAAATAAACGCTGGCTTCCGGGAACAGCGGAATTGAATAACGCACAAAACCATAAGTGCCTAACTTTAATAAAACTCCTGCCAGAATAACTGAACCTGAAGTTGGAGCTTCCACGTGTGCTTCTGGTAGCCAAATATGCACAGGAATCATGGGTACTTTTACGGCAAAAGATGCAAAAAAAGCAAACCAAAGTAAAAGCTGGCGTTGCAGACTAAACTCACTTACAAATAAAACTTGAAGGTCGGTGGTACCGGTTTGAAAATAAATGAGTAAAATAGCTAAGAGCATAAATAAAGAACCAATCAAAGTGTATAAAAAGAATTGGTAAGCAGCTCTAATTTTTCTTTCTCTAGAGCCCCAAACACCAATGATTAAAAACATAGGTAAAAGTACACTTTCAAAAAAAACATAAAAGAGTAAAAGATCTAACATACAAAAAACAGCCAACATAAAACTTTCCAGAAAAAGAAAAGCAATAAAGTATTCTTTTACATTTTTTTGTACAGAATCCCAGCCCACCAAAAGACAAAAAGGGACTAAGAAGGTTGTAAGTAAAATAAAAAAAAGAGAAATTCCATCAATACCGATATAAAAATGCATGTTAAGGAAAGGTAGCCAATCCACTGCATTCACAAATTGGAACTTCGCGGTAGAATGATCAAAAAAAACCCAAAGCAATAAAGAAAGCACAAAAGTGATAAATGAAATAGTTAAACCTAGAATCCGAATTAATCGTGTCTGGGAATTTGGCACACATAAAAGTACCAAGCCTCCTAAAGCTGGGAACAGAAGAATAATAGAAAGAAGACTTTGCATAGCCAACTCTTTTTTTTTACCAAAAAAGGGGGTCTACACCCCCTTTTGGAAGATTTATGAATCAGCAGAAAAAACCAAGGTCGTCGCTGCAATAAAATAAAGATGCGTTTCTACAAAGAAAGAAAAAAAATCCCAAAGACCCACAAAAGCAATGAGAAATGTTAAACTGCAAAGCATAATAAACGCATAATGGTAAATAAGCCCACTTTGCATTTTCCGTAATTGACGACCCCCTTGACTAACAGTTTGGATGACTCCTGCCGGACCAACAATTTCGAGAAGTCCTTTATCCAGAGTTTTAAAAGACACATTATATCCAAAAAAAAGAGCTGGAAGAGCCACAAAATCTGTATACATTTTATCAAAAAGCCAACGCTTGTTTAAAAAAATATACAATGTACGCCCAAAAGTGCTCGTTTTCAAAGAATAAGAAAAACTCGCGCCGAGTAAGTTTAAATTTAAAGCAAAGAGGAAACCTAAAAAGCTAAATAGAATAGGGATGTATTTGATGGCTTGAGGGATATACTCAGATTCAACCAAAAGCCCATGATCAGGACCCATAAATAAAGCATTCCCCCAAAATTGCGTTCCCATACCAATCATCATGTCTTTCGCTAAATATCCAACAAAAATACTCCCAAAAGCGAGTAAAAAAAGTGGAAACCCCATTAAAAAAGGTGCATCATGAACATGTTTAAGAGAATCTTTAAGAGAATTTACTGGCCCAATAAAAGTCAAAAAAAGTAAACGGAAAGAATAATAAGAAGTAAAAAGTGCAGAAACAGCACCAAGCCAGTAAGTAAAAGTACCTGCTACGGTATATTTAGCATAAGCCACTTCTAAAATAACATCTTTCGAATAAAAACCAGTTAAAAAAGGAAACCCGATTAAGGCTAACGAACCAATAAACATCATTGAGTATGTAAAAGGTAATACTTTAATAGTTCCTCCCATTTTACGCATATCTTGCTCGTCCGCCAGGGCGTGAATGACTGCTCCGGCACTTAGAAAAAGAAGTGCTTTAAAAAAAGCATGATTCATTAAATGAAAAACACCAACGGCGTATTGAGAAATTCCACAAGCAAATACCATATACCCTAATTGACTACAAGTTGAATATGCGATAACACGTTTTAAATCGTTTTGCACCACACCGGTAGTTGCCGCAAAAAATGCAGTTAATGCGCCAGTGACGGTCACCAAAATTAAAGTTTGCGGTGCTTGCTCAAAAAGAGGGGAGCATCGGGCAATCATAAAAACACCAGCCGTTACCATGGTTGCAGCATGAATCAAAGCAGAGACTGGGGTAGGCCCTTCCATGGCATCGGGCAACCAAGTATGTAAACCCAACTGAGCAGATTTCCCTACCGCCCCAACAAAGAGGAGAGCACAAATTAAACTTAAAGCGTGCCATTCCAAATGGAAAAAAATGAAAGAGTTTTCTGCAAAATGTGCCGAACACGCAAAAACTGTTGCAAAATCAACGGATTTAAATAAAGAAAAGGTCGCAATAATACCTAAAGCTAAACCAAAATCTCCCACGCGATTGACCAACATTGCTTTAATTGCGGATTTGTTCGCTTGCAATCTGGTATACCAAAAATTAATTAAAAGGTAAGAGGCCAGACCTACACCCTCCCAACCGAAAAATAACTGGATAAAATTATCAGCTGTAACCAGCATTAACATAAAAAAAGTAAAAATTGACAAATAAGACATGAATCTGGGCAAATGTGGATCTTCACTCATGTAAGAAATAGAATAAATATGCACTAAAGTACTCACAAAAGTTACCACGACCAGCATGACGACAGTTAAACTATCAAACATAAAACCCCAAGTGGCATCAAAAAACTCGGAGGTAAACCAGGGTGCTAATTGAATATAACAAGGACTTCCAGCAATACCAACCTCATAAAAAGCGATAAAAGAAAAAAGAGAAGACAGAAAAACACAAAAAGTGGTAATAAGTGGTGTACCTCTCCAACCAAAAAAACGACCACCCGAAGCAGCAAGAAGAAAACCTAAAAGTGGTAAAAAAAGAATTGTTAAATACATTTCGAAAAACTTTTGTTGAAACAAAAATAAATTCTAATGTTTAGAAGTGGATTTGAACCACTGACACAAGGATTTTCAGTCCTTTGCTCTAACCAACTGAGCTACCTAAACAAAAAAAGGTTATACTATGCAGGAAGAAAATTCATTTGGCGAATTAGTCGAAAAAAAAGCGCACCTTGGGGCAACACCGGTTAATCCTACAATGTTCCAATATCTCGAAGGTTACCGCGGAAAAACCCCAGTGATCAATTTGACCGAAACTTTGTCTCTTTTACTCAAGACATTGGCTTTTCTCAAAGTGTTACAGTCGCAAAAACATCAAATTTTGTTAGTGAACTCCGAACCAAAATATTCGACGCTGGTCCAATTTTTAGCCAATAAACTCCAGCAACCTTATGTGAATGAAGCTTGGATCGGTGGTTTATTAACCAATTGGGACCAGATGAAAACATCAGTTGGGGCTTTCCAGAAGTTTAATTCATTTTTTGAATCATCTCTACAGCAGCAACAAACACCTTTTCCAAAATATTTGAAAACAAAAAAGAAACTAAAAGGTGTAAAAAATATGCAGCAGCGCCCCGCAGCATTGTTTTTGTTCCAAACACTTAATAACGAAAACATTGTTCGCGAAGCCAAAATTTTAAATATTCCAGTCATTGCACTTGTAGAGACCTCTACTCAAGTAAAAAATATTGAATACCCAATCCCATTAAATAACCAATCTATGAAAAGTGTATATTTATTTTGTCAATTATGGTGGTCTTCGGTTCAAAAAAAGTAAAATTTGGAGTAAAAGGGTTCGAACCTTTGAATGTCGGTATCAAAAACCGATGCCTTTCCACTTGGCTATACTCCAAAAAGTTTGGGTTGGCGGTACGCACCCACCAACCCGACAAACACGGTGCAGACTCTACGCACGGGCAGAACCTTGCAGCAGGGAAGTTTCAAATTTACCGAGAAAAGGAATCGCGATGAGGAAATAAAAAAAGAAATACACCGAAGCAAGCTGGCCAATGAGGACATAAGGGTCTTCAACCGGCTGGCAACCAATCCAGCCCAAGAGGAGAGCATCCGCCACAAAAAGCCAAAAAAGTTTCTTGTATAAGGGACGAAACGTTGCACTCCGTAAGGGAGAGGTGTTTAAGAAAGGCAGCAAAAGCAAAGAAACAAAAACTAACCCAATCGCTAAAACACCCGCCAATTTATTGGGGATGCTGCGCAAAATTGCGTAGACCGGTAAAAAATACCACTCCGGAACAATGTGTGCGGGGGTGGACATCGGGTTGGCCGGAATATAGTTATCCGGATGCCCGAGGGTATTGGGCGCAAAGAAGATAAACCACGAAAAGAATAGCGCAAACACCACCCAACCCACGAGATCTTTAAAAAAGAAATACGGGTAAAAAGACACTTTGTCGACCGTTGCTAGGCAACCTAGGGGGTTATTTGATCCATATTGATGCAAAGCTGCCAAGTGCAAAATACTCGCACCAGCAATAATAAAAGGTAAAAGGTAATGCAAACTAAAAAATCTATTTAAAGTCGCATTGTCGACGGAAAAACCACCCCATAACCAATGTGTTACATCAACACCAACAACGGGAATAGCACTCGCCAGACTTGTAATTACAGTAGCTCCCCAAAAACTCATCTGCCCCCAGGGAAGCACGTACCCAATAAAAGCGGTCAAAATCATAAGGAGAAGGATGACCACCCCCAGAATCCAAACAGCTTCACGAGGGCTGGCGTAACTCCCGTAGTACAAATTTCGAAAAAGATGTAGGTACACCACGATAAAAAACATGCTGGCCCCGTTGGCGTGCATATATCGCAGAAACCAACCACCCTCAACATCTCTCATGATGTGCTCTACACTGAGAAAAGCTAAATCAATATGTGGGGTATAATGCATGGCCAGGAAGATACCAGTAAGAATTTGTAAAACCAAACAAATACCCGCCGTGGAACCAAACCCCCACCAATAACTTAGATTACTTGGCGTTGGATAATCAATTAAGTGTTCATTTACGGTATTTAACAGAGGTTGTTTTAATAAAGATAATCTTTTCATAAAAGTTTTTTTTCTTGATGAGCAAAGCGCCGCCAAGCTGGTCTCTCATTAAGAGAGCCTTGGTCTGTTTTACTCTGACGGTACGGGTCATTTGAGCTCTAAGGGTCATTTTAGTACGAATCAGCTTCTTTTTTTCAAAAGGTTCACGCTTCGCCTATTGACGTGAGAGACTTTCACGTGGGTCTAAGAATTTGTCTTGAAAAAAGTTTCCCATTTAAGATGCTTTCAACGGTTCTCCTCTCTCAACGTAGCTACCCGGCAATGCTCTTGGCAGAACAACCAGTGCACCAGAGGTTGAACATTTCCGGTCCTCTCGTACAAGGAAATGGTTTTCTCAATTCTTCGCGCGCACCCCAGGTAGAATCCAAACTGTCTCACGACGTTCTAAACTCAACTCAGGTACCATTTTTATCGGCGAACAGCCGAACCCTTGGGACCTTTTTCAGCCCCAGGATATGATCAGTCAACATCGAGGTGCCAAACAATTCCGTCGATAAGGGCTCTTGGGAATTATTAGCCTGTTATCCCTAGCGTATCTTTGATTCGTTAAGCAAAAGTCTTTCCACGCAGCACTTTTGGATCACTATGGCCGACTTTCGTCTCTGCTCGAGGTGTCACTCTCGCAGTCAGGCAAACTTTTACCATTACGCTCTACAGAAAGTTTCCGTCTTTCATTGAGTTTACCTTCGCACACCTCCGTTACTCTTTGGGAGGCGACCGCCCCAGTCAAACTGCCTCATATACAGTGTTTTTGAACCTTGTTCAAATAAGGAACTCTTCTTAAAAAGGGTGGTATTTCAAGGTTGTTGTCAACTCCCACCTATCCTACACAATTTAAGCTTTTTTCCAGTGTAAATGTACAGTAAAGATGCATAGGGTCTTCTCGTCTTGGGGCACGTTCTCCGCATCTGCACGGAGAATTCAATTTCACTGAGTCCATACTGGAGACAGTGGGGCAATCGTTACGCCTTTCATGCAGGTCAGGAATTAGCTGACAATGAATTTCGCTACTTTATGATTGTTATAGTTACAACCGCCGTTTACTAGGCCTTCTCAATATACCAAAAAAGCATACAGGTTAAGCTTCAAGCACCGGGCAGGCGTCAGACCCTATACTTCATGTTCCCATTTTGCAGAGTCCTAATTTTTTAGTAAAAAGTCGTCACCCCCATTTTTGTGTCACCAAAATTGGCTTCCTTTCTTCCAAAGGTACAGGAAAAATTTGCCGAGTTCCTTCAATATGGTTCTCTCAACGCCTGAGTCTACTCGACTCGTTCACCGGTGTCGGTTTAGGGTACGGTCAATTTTATGAAGATTTTTCCTGGAAACATTAGAAACGAAAAAGCTATCCAATAAACTGTTGGTTTCTAAAAAACATTTCGTCATCTTTCATTTTTTTCATCGTGGTTTTTTATCAAAAACACACTTAGAGACCGGATCACTCTGCGCTGAAAAACAGAACGCAGAAACCCTTGAACTTACGGCGATCATGATTGTCACATGATTTTTCGTTACTCATGTCAGCATTCTCACTTTTGAATCCTCCAAAGTTTTTCACAAAACTTCTTCTACGGTCTACAAAACGCTCCGCTACCATTGTTCTCTGTCGCTTGGGTAATTTTGTGAAGCCCCGATACATTATCAGTGCTTTAAAACTCGACTAGTGAGCTATTACGCTTTCATTATAGAATGGCTGCTTCCAAGCCAATCTCCTAGCTGTCTTTGTTTTAAAACGCCTTTTACCACTTCCAAAATGTTTAAGGACCTTAGCGAACAGTCTGGGCTGTTTCCCTTTTGACTTAAAACCTTAGCACTTTAAGTCTGTCTGCTCAAGATATCAAAGAAAGGTCTTCGGAGTTTCAATAAGTTCAGTAAGACTTTGGATCCCCTTTACCTAATGAGTGCTCTACCCCCTTTCTACATCGTTGAACGCTTTACCTCAATAAATTTCGCGGAGAACCAGCTATCTCTAAGTTTGATTGGCCTTTCACCCCTAGCCTCAACTCATCTGCGTCTATTGCAACAGACGTCAGTTCGGCCCTCCAAAAGCTTTTACCCTTTCTTCAGCCTGTTCAAAGCTAGATCACTTAGTTTCGGGTCAAATAAAAAAAACACACGCACTCTTCATACTCGCTTTTGCTTTGCCTCCACTTCGTCGTTTAAGCCTCGCTTTTTTTATTTACTCGCTGACCCATTATGCAAAAGGTACACCGACCTCCCGTACAGAGAAAATCGATTGCATGGTTATTTTTTGTTTCAGGTTCTCTTTCACTCCTTAGTTAAGGTTCTTTTCACTTTTCCCTCACGGTACTTGTTCACTATTGGTTTCAAAAGCATATTTAGACCTAGAAGGTGGGCCTCCTGTATTCAAACAAATACTTTCGTTTTACTCTTTTGAACACACCTTAGAAGCCACGTCTACGGGACTTTCACCCTCTTTGGTAGATTTTTCCACATCTTTCGGCGGTGACTTTCCAAGGTGTTTGGTCTTTTCCATGTTCTCTCGCCGATACTTACGGAATCTCGGTTGATTTCTTTTCCTTGGGTTACTTAGATGTTTCAATTCACCCAGTTAAATAAAAGCCAGTGGTTTCCCACGGAGGAAATTTATACCTCACCGAGTGCACTCTAGGTATAACGTTTCGTTTTGTACAACGTCCTTCTTCTTTTGAACCAAAGCATCCACAAAAAACTGGTATTTAGAATTTGTTTGGTCGCTAATGAGAGGGGGATTCGAACCCCCGACCATCGATTTATGAGTCCGAGGTTCTACCAAACTGAACTATCTCATTGGAGACCTGATCAACGCAGCCCTCTTTTCCCGGAGAAGGTGGGTCTGAGATTGTGCAAGTGGGTTTGTGTGTGGGTGTTACTTATTGGCGACACCCACGTTTTTTTTGTCTTCCAAAAAGGAATCAGCATCGTTTAAGGCGCGGACTACCAGGGTATCTAATCCTGTTCGCTCCCCGCGCTTTCGCACCTCAGTGTCAGGAGTGCACCAGAAAATTGCCTTCGCATTAGGTATTCCTTCCAAAATCTAAGAATTTAACCTCTCCTCTGGAAATTCTATTTTCCTCTTACACCCTCAAAGAGAAGAAACCGTCTTGAATGCACACCCAAAGAAACCCTTTGGACTTTCACAAACAACTACATCTCTCCACCTACATGCCCTTTACGCCCAATTAATTCGAATAACACTCGCTCCTCCTGTCTTACCGCGGCTGCTGGCACAGAATTTGCCGGAGCTTCTTCTTTGATTCATGTCAAAGTCTCCAAAAAACGGTGTACCGTTTTTTTTCAATGAAAGGGTTTTACAATCAATATAACCTTCGTCACCCACGCGATATAGCTGGATCAGGCTTGCGCCCAGTGTCCAAGATTCCTCACTGCTGCCTCCATCAAGAGTTCGGGCCGTCTCTCAGTCCCGATGTGATTGGTCGTCCGCTAAGACCAATGAAAGATCATCGACTTGGTAAGCTTTTACCTTACCAACTATCTAATCTTACGTAAGCTCATCAAAAAACGATACCAGATATCTTTACTCGTCCACGAGATATTGAGGATTGACCCACAATTTTTTGGTAGATTCTTACGTCTTACTCACCCGTACGCCATGTTGTACGACAACATTCAACTTGCATGTGTTAAGCTTATCGCTAGCGTTCATTCTGAGCCAGGATCAAACTCATAAAGTTCTCGAACATTCATGTTCAATTTTTAAAAAAAAAGGAGTCTCTCCAGCTACAGGTTCCCCTACAGCTACCTTGTTACGACTTCACTCCAATCACCTCCCTAACTCTAGAAAAGGTTCCAACAAAGACACAGAAAAAAAAGGGAAGATGTTTTTTTTTTAATTGCGCTGTGTGTTCTTGGTGAACTTCTTTTGCTTCAAGGCATGAAAATTTTCAGAGTGTGACGGGCGGTGTGTACAAGGCTTAGATACAAATTCACCGTAGCGTGCTGATCTACGATTACTAGCGATTCCAACTTCATGTTCTCGAGTTGCAGAGAACAATCCGAACTAAGGAAACTTTTTGGGATTTGCTCAATGTTGCCATGTTGCCTCCTTTTGTCATTCCCATTGTAGCACGTGTGTAGCCCAACCCATAAGGGCCATGCGGACTTGACGTCATCCTCACCTTCCTCCAAGATATCCTTGGCAGTCTTTGAAAAAGGTAAACCTTCATTTCAAAGGAGGGTTGCGTTCGTTCTGGGACTTAACCCAACAGCTCACACCACGAACTGACGACAGCCATGCAGCACCTGTATAAAAGAGACAGAGCGGGTAAACACCCTGGTTTTTCATATGTCAAGGATTGGTAAGGTTTTGCGCGTTGTTTCGAATTAAACCACATGCTCCACCGCTTGTGTAAGCCCCCGTCAATTCCTTTGGGTTTTAGCCTTGCGGCCGTAGTCCCCAGGCGGCTGATTTCATGCGTTAGCTCACTTTCTGAAATTTGGACAAAAAAGGATTTAGAGTAAAAAAAGGGGTCGAAAAAATCGACCCCTTGCTCTTCCAAAACTGAATTAATTAACGTAAAACAGGGTGTGAAGAAGGCTCCTTAATCGCCGGAATTTCTTCAAAAGTATGGAAAGCCGGAGGAGACGCCACCGTCCACTCTAAAGTTGACGTTGTTGATTCACCTTCCACTGCCCATGGGTTAATACCACACTTTTCACCTTGTGTTAATGTTGCGTAAACAACATAGAAAAAGAAGAGGCTGGCTAAAATTGATAAATAAGAACCATAACTACAGATCAAATTCCACCCTGCAAACGCGTCAGGATAATCTGGGATACGTCGAGGCATACCAGCGAGTCCTAGAAAATGCATAGGGAAAAAAGTGATATTGACCCCAATAAAAAATAACCAAAAATGAATTTGGCCAAGAACTTCTGGGTACTGGTAACCAGAAATTTTACCAATCCAGTAGTAAAAACCCGCAAAAAGAGCAAAGACCGCACCCATAGAGAGCACATAATGAAAATGCGCAACCACGTAATAAGTGTCATGTAATGCAATATCAATCCCAGCATTGGCCAGAATAACACCGGTCAGACCACCAACCGTAAATAAAAAGATAAAACCTAATGCAAAAAGCATCGGCGTACGGAAGGTGATGGAACCACCCCAAGCCGTCGCAATCCAACTAAAGATCTTAATTCCGGTAGGAACCGCAATAATCATCGTGGCCGCGGTGAAATAAGCACGAGTATCCACATCTAAACCAATAACATACATATGGTGCGCCCAGACAATGAAGCCTAAAACACCAATACTTAGCATTGCATAAACCATACCTAAGTAACCAAAAATGGGTTTTCTTGAGAATGTACTAATAATATGGCTCACAATACCAAAACCTGGAAGAATCAAGATATACACTTCCGGGTGTCCAAAAAACCAAAAAAGGTGCTGGAACAAAATAGGGTCACCTCCGCCCGCCGGATCAAAGAACGAGGTATTGAAGTTACGATCCGTTAACAGCATCGTAATCGCTCCCGCTAAAACCGGTAAAGAGAGAAGAAGTAAGAAGGCCGTAATCAGAACAGACCACACAAATAAAGGTAAGCGATGGAAGCCCAGACCAGGCCCACGCATGTTAAAGATAGTGGTAATAAAGTTAATCGCCCCTAAAATACTGCTCGCTCCAGATAAATGTAAACTGAAAATAGCTAAATCAACTGCACCACCAGAGTGGCTCGTAATATGACTTAGAGGAGGGTAAACCGTCCATCCTGTTCCCGCACCAACTTCGACGAGAGCACTACTTAAGAGTAAAAGAAGAGAAGGTGGTAAGAGCCAGAAACTAATATTATTTAAACGTGGAAAGGCCATATCCGGCGCACCGATCATGATTGGGACAAACCAGTTTCCAAAGCCACCGATTAAGGCTGGCATAACCATGAAAAAGATCATGAGAAACGCGTGCGCCGTCACGATGACATTATACAATTGGTGATTTCCTGCCAGAATCTGGTTTCCAGGCTGTGCCAATTCCATACGTAAGAGAAGAGAGAACATAGACCCTAGGACTCCAGAGAATGCACCGAAGATAAGGTAGAGTGTACCAATATCTTTATGGTTCGTTGAAAAGAGCCAACGGTTGATGAAGTTCATCATAGAGACGTACTTTTTTTCTAAAAGAGCAGGACAGGCCAAAGCCCAACGACGAAGCGATCACTACTCACGATTTAGATTCATGGTCTGCACGGAAGTCTTTGCTTTTGCAGTGCTTGAAACACCAAAAAGTGCCAAGATCAACTTCACAAAGGAGGGCAAGACGTAAAAAAAAAGGTAAATGCAAGGAAGTAAGAACGCTCATGCGTCTGGAGTCAAGAAGTGTAGGGGTGAGATATGTTCATAAAAGTGTAGTCAAGTAGACTATCATCAAGAAGTAGAAGAGTCATTAAAAAAGATTTAGTAGTACGAGGGTGGGTTGCCAGGTGACTGGCATGTGAAGGAAAGAAAAGTTTGGAAAACGAAGAGTTCAAGCAAAGGAAGAACAGAGAGTAGAGACAAGAACAAGAAAAAACAGGGAGAAGATAACACGGTTTGGTTCTGTGAAGAGTGTGAATTGTGAACCCTACTGAAGACTTCTGTGTGGTAGAGAAGAGTTCATTTCTGTGTCGATTGTCTACTGAGAACTGTGTGTGTCTTGAGTGAGTGCTTTCCCTCGTCTTACTAAATCTTTTTTAATGACCTTTGTGTGATCTATGTTTTCTGTGTCTGTGGTGTCTAACTATAAATTTTTTGGAGTTTGAGAGAAGTCGAGACGAGCAACCGAACCCATTTTGAATTCGACTTTGACGCAGGACTTCGCTGTATATACTAGGGCAATCTGGGAAACACAGTAAACTCCTTCTGGGGCGTTGTCCATGGGCATTTTCATTCCCATGGATTCCGTGCATGGGAATTGTCATTCCCGTGAGTACCGTCGCCAAGACGGTATTTCAACGCCGTCAAGCCGTTCTTTCGTCTTTGAGTGTTTCAAGGACAACCCGTCTTTGACTATTTGGGTTGTCCTTGCTTTAATTGTTCGAGCGCTTGGTGTAAGAGTTGTGGCCCTACCGTCTTTTTTGACTGTCGAAAGGCTTCTAAAACACCATACTTTAACCCCTGTTGCCAATTTCTCTGGACGGTTTCTTGACCTTTCTGTTCAATTTGTGAAAGGATCTGCAATTTGTTTCTCAACTGTGTCGCAAACGTTGCTTGTAATCCTGCTTCTCGTGTTGAGTGTAGGGTTCTGAGTTCTTTACAACTTTGTTCACGTAACTGAGCCACTTGTCCCTCTAACAATAATGCTTTCTTATACTCTGTTAAAAGATCTTGCAATAAGGCTTCTTTCACGTCTAAATATTTTTGTAACTCTTTTTGGATCGTTTCTTTACGGAAAGTGAAAGCTTCGCGAATACTTTCTCCCAGAGTAATGCTACTAAAAATTAAAAACGCAATAAAGCTTAAACCAATGAGAATTTCTTCATTATAAATAATAATATTTTTCGAGCTTAAGACTAAGAATGTCAACCCACCAAAAAGTAAGGTCGAGGCATTCTGTTGGATAAGTTTGAAGGACATAAGGTTTGTCTTTTTTTCTCGGAGTCCTAGAGACTCCAGGGTTTGTGTACACAAACCCCTTTCCCACCACGGGAACTTTACTGCCCAAGGGCGAAGGTTCGACTCTTTTACGGAGTCCAAGAGACTCAAGTCAGCCTTGTACCAAACCATGGTTTTGGTAAACTCTGGTGCTCTCTAAATGCTTAACGTTTCTTCTTCGTACCTTTCTTTCCACCCTTCCCTTTCGCGGTCAAAGGCCCGAAAAGTTTTCGTAGAAAGTACTCTTGTACAAAGGTGTGACCAGAGTGTGTAAAACCGCATGCAGGGTAAGCCGACATAGGTAAAAGTTTTTTCAATTGATTTTTCGTCATGTTATTCGCAGTAATCTCGTCCCCAAGTTTCGCTTGGTATTGTGTTTGTACATTTTGGAAATGCTCTTGGTTCGTTTTTTGTACGGTTTTTTCTACCCACCCCGCGGTTGTTTCAAAACTACTTTGAAGCGCTTGTTTTGATTGATTTAAACTTTTTCGAACTGCTTGTTGCATCGTTTGGAGAACTCGTTCTTGTTCTTGCTCGTAAGTATTTTCTTTGCTCTCTTGTGTGAGGCTAACTTTATGTTCTCTCATTTTGAGAACCCTTGTAATTTTTGGTAAATAAAATTTGAGGAGTGTGAGATAGAAAACCGAAATTGTGAGAGTGAGCCAAAAAAATTGTGTAAAATACGAAACTTTATCGAGTTGAGGCATCTGTGGCGTCTTTTTTTGTATAATTTATTCATCGTTTCAAAGGTGAGTTGTGGGGAAAGTGGCCGAGTGGTTGAAGGCGGCAGACTGTAAATCTGTTGAATTAAATCTACGTAGGTTCAAATCCTACCTTTCCCATGTGGTTAGATAACATAACGGTAATGTACTGGATTGCAAATCCGAGAATGACGGTTCGATTCCGTCTCTAACCTTCACGGCGGGTATAACTTAATCGGTTAAAGTATCAGACTGTGACTCTGAAAATACGAGTTCAATTCTCGTTACTCGCCTTCAGCAGTTTTAAAAAAAGCAAATTTTTGTTTTGCAACTTTGCGCAAAAAACGACGCTTGGTTTTTTGATTCGTTGTAAAGTGCCGAGACTTTCATGTTCTAAAGAACTTAAACGCTGCAAATCGTAGAAGTTCACGTAAACATCCCGGATTTTTCCATGAACCAATACCAATGGTTTATTTTGCGTTTTCATCCAAGAATTTTTTTGAAAAAAAAGGTTTTTCACAATCTTTTTAAACGCCTCCAACGAGCCGCAAGTTAGCAAGGCTGTTGTTCCGTGCGAGCTCATCACCGATGTTTGAGACAACGCCTTGGTGCCTTGTTTTTTCATGAGTGATCTTCGTACGACTTGGAGTTTCGCGGAACTCTCCATTGTAGAGATCTCGTGTTTTAAGAGACCCCATGTTACGCACTGTACAGGCACAAGCTGTAAAAAAAGTTGGTATGGACTGTTTGCCATCTCTTGAACGACTTTTTTATTTGTTTTTTTTTTCCATTGCATTTGAAAAACTTTTTTTGTTTTTACCATAGATCTTTTAGATTTCCGTTTAATCAGGCTTTCGTTAAAAAAAGTAATTTTTTATGTCTTCAAACGCTGAATACGTTTTATCCAAAGTAGATAATTTAATTAATTGGGCTCGCCAAGGATCTCTGTGGCCCATGACATTTGGTTTAGCCTGTTGCGCAGTTGAGATGATGCACACAGGGGCGGCTCGTTACGATTTGGATCGTTTTGGTATTATTTTTCGCCCAAGCCCTAGGCAGTCCGACGTTATGATCGTCGCTGGGACATTAACCAACAAAATGGCACCGGCTTTACGCAAAGTTTATGACCAAATGCCCGAACCGCGTTGGGTTATTTCGATGGGAAGTTGTGCAAATGGAGGGGGTTACTACCATTATTCCTACTCAGTTGTCCGAGGGTGTGACCGAATTCTCCCAGTTGATATTTATGTTCCAGGGTGCCCTCCAACGGCTGAAGCTCTTTTGTATGGAATTTTACAGTTACAGAAAAAAATTCATCAAAATAAGAATACGGTTCTCTGGTATACTCAGTAGAATTTGCCAGGAGTCTCTTTTCTAGAAGATCGTCTGTTAAAAAAAGAAGCTTTTATGCAAACCTCTTTTGATTCTTTGGTTCTTAGGATGGTTCCGAAATGGGTTTCCAAATACACTTTGCAAACCAACGAAATGACATTTACAATTTTCCCCCAATCCGTGTTCGGTTTTTTTTATTTTTTAAAAAACCATACCGCAACCCAATTCAAAATGCTTGTCGATATTACGGCGGTAGACTACCCATCCAGAGCAAACCGATTTGAAGTGGTCTACCATCTCTTAAGCTTGCAGTACAACACCCGGCTCCGTGTCAAAGTCCCTGTCAATGAAAATATTGCAATCGATTCAATTACTTCGATTTACCCCACTGCGAACTGGTTCGAGAGAGAGACATGGGATATGTTTGGTATTTGTTTTCTCAACCACCCGGATCTCCGACGCTTGCTTACGGACTACGGCTTTGAAGGACACCCATTACGTAAAGACTTTCCACTCAGTGGCTACATCGAATTTCGATATGATGATTCAAAGAAACGCGTCGTTTCGGAACCTATTGAATTAAGCCAAGATTTTCGTTTCTTTGACTTTTCTAGCCCTTGGGAATTAATGCAACACAAATAAAGTAATTCTTTATTGGCATGGCGCTTTTTTTTATTTTCTGTGTGCCAATTACTGCAGGGTTGATGTACACATAACACTTCGTCATGTGTACATCAATGAAACTTACTCCCAATCGAGAGCACCTTTTCTCCATTCATAGACGAAACCAATCGTCAGAATACATAAAAAAATAACCATCGACCAAAACCCAAAAAGCTCAACTTTATTTAAAGAAATGGCCCAGGGGAAGAGGAATGTCACTTCAAGATCAAAAATAATGAAAAGAATGGCTACAAGATAAAACCGGATATCAAACCGAGCACGGGCGTCATCAAAAGGGTCGAAACCGCATTCGTAAGCCGACACTTTTTCTGGATCTGCTTTTTGGGTAGAAAACACAAAAGAGAGGCCTAAAATTAACATGGACAAAAGAAAACTTACTCCAATCAGTAAAAGTAAAGGGATATACTCGTTCATACATTCTTCTTTTTTTGAATACATGGGTGTTTAGCTCAGCTGGTAGAGCATCTCGCTTACACCGAGAAAGTCAGCGGTTCGAACCCGTTAGCACCTACATAAATCAGGGAAAATAGCTTAATTGGGTAGAGTCCTGGCCTGTCACGCCAGTGGGCGCGGGTTCGAACCCCGTTTTTCCCGAACCTTTTAGACACTATCGATCTACTTCACCAAAAACGATGTCTTGTGTTCCAATAATTGTTACCACGTCTGCTAATAAATGCTTCTTTGCCATAAAATCTAAAGCTTGCAGATGAACAAAACCTGGCGCACGAATTTTGCAACGGTATGGTTTGTTAGTACCATTGCTTACCAAATAAACACCGAACTCACCTTTAGGCGCTTCCACTGCCGTATAAGTTTCAGAAGCAGGAACGACAAAGCCTTCGGTATACAATTTAAAATGGTGAATTAAAGATTCCATAGACTCTTTGACGTGGCTTTTTGACGGAGGCGTAATTTTTCGGTCATCCACTTTAATGGGGCCTTGTGGAAGTTTATTTAAACATTCAGCAATTAATTTTAGACTCTGTCGCATTTCCTCAATTCGGATCAAATATCTGTCGTAGCAATCACCTTGTGTCCCAACGGGGATATCAAATTGTAAATCACTATAGACGTCATAAGGTTGTGTTTTACGTAGATCCCAAGAAACACCTGAACCTCGAAGCATTACACCAGAGAAACCCCATTGGATGGCTTCATCAGCAGTGACGGTCCCAATGTCTACTAAACGTTGTTTCCAGATTCGGTTGTTCGTCAACATTTCTTCCATCTCATCAATTCGCGAAGCGAATGTCTGGCAAAATTTATGCAAATCGTCACACAGACCCTGCGGTAAATCTTGAGCAACACCCCCTGGGCGAATATAAGCAGCATGAAAACGTGCACCTGAAACGCGTTCGTAAAACTCCATTAACTTTTCTCTTTCTTCAAAGGCCCAAAGAAAAGGTGTCAATGCCCCAACGTCCATGGCGTGGCAGCTTAAAGCCAACAAATGGTTCAAAATTCTTGTAATTTCCGCAAAGAGAACTCTAATGTACTGAGCACGCAAAGGTACCTGGCAGTGCAAAAGTTTTTCAACGGTTAACGAATACCCGTGCTCTTGTGCCATAGTTGAGACATAATCAAGTCGATCAAAGTATGGTAAAGCTTGCATGTAATTTTTGTATTCAATTAATTTTTCTGTACCTCGGTGTAAAAGCCCAATATGGGGATCCGCGCGCTCAACAATTTCGCCATTCATTTCTAAAATTAAACGAAGAACCCCGTGTGCGGCTGGATGTTGTGGTCCAAAGTTTAGGGTAAAATTTTTAAACTTTTTCCCCGGTGAATTCTGTAAAGTAGCCATTAAAATAATCTTTTTTTTATTTGATAAGAACACATAAGGAGGTATGGCTGAGTGGCTGAAGGTATTGGTTTGCTAAATCAACGTGCAATTTAATGCACCATGGGTTCGAATCCCATTTCCTCCGAATACTTGTTATTTAGATTCGTTCTTTTTGAAAAGGGAGTGTAGTTCAATTGGCAGAACGCATGCTTTGCAAGCATGAAGTTATCGGTTCAAGTCCGATCATTTCCAAAGTTCCATTTTTGAAAAAAATACATTTTTATGACTTACCAACTTATTCTTTCTTTGAAATCTTTTGAACCAAAATTGATTGAAAATTACCTTAAAAACGTTCAAAGTCTAGCTCATAAACTAAAGAATGAACAGCTTGTGGGACGCTCTGTGAGCTCTTTAAGAAATACGGGCGCGTCACCGACTAAAATTAGAAAAATTACAGTACTAAGCTCACCCCATATCGATAAAAAAGCTCGCGAACAGTTCGAAATGCGTGTTTTTCAAAAACATTTAAGAGTGGATACTTTTTCTACTTTTCTCGAGTTTTTTCTGTTTGTAGACCTCTTTAAAGCTATTGCATCCGTCGGTGTACAAAGCAAACTCAAGTTCCAAACACGAACCAAACTTTAAAATAAAAAATACGAAAGGTGGGATTTGAACCCACACACAACTTTTGTACTACCCCCTCAAGGTAACGCGTCTGCCAAATTTCGCCACTTTCGCTCTACTGCCGCCAAAAAAAGATTGCTTCAAATATGGCCCGATCTCTTTGGAAAGGTCCGTTCTTGGACCAATTTGTATTAAAAAAGCTTTTATCTGCTGATGCACCCGCGCCAATTAAAATTTGGTCGCGGCGTTCTTATATTTTGCCTCAATTTGTCGAACAAACATTTGCTATTTATACGGGAAAGTCTTTCCTTTCTGTTAAAATTACAGAGGAAATGATTGGCCATAAATTTGGCGAATTTGCGAGCACTCGAAAAAAACCTGTGCATAAGAAAAAAGAGAAAAAAAAATAACATGGGACAAAAAAGCACACCAACAAGCCTTCGAATCGGGCTAAATCGACACTTCTCACATACCTGGTTTGCAGATCGACTTTTTGGCTCTCTTTTTCACCAACAAAAAAAATGTCAAGAGTTTGTCCAGACTCTGCTGAAATCCATTGGGGTTCGGACAGAGAGGTCTCACTTTCAACAAGCCCCGCATAGTTTACGAATGCATAGTTTTTTTTGTGATCCTCGTATTTTTGAAAGTCAGTATCAAACAAAGCTTGCTTCTTTAGTAACGACGGGTTTTTTCCAAAATGCTTCCCAGTTATTTGTTTTTTCACCAGATCAACCTCAAAAAAAATTTAGTTGGTTTTTAACTCAGCAACAAAAAACATGGGACGAGGCAAAAAAATTTATGATCATTAACTTTTTTTTGTTGCAATACCAAAAAGCGAAATCGAAAAAAATCTCGGTTTACCAAACGCCTTTAGAAACGAAAAACCACCTTATTTTTGGGAGATATCAAAAAACTGCGAACAAGGCCTCCGAAGTCCAATTTTATCAAAAACATATTAGCCAGATTTTAACCCACTACGCAAAAAGTGAAGTTTCTTGGCATCCTGTTAAAGTTAAATCATCAACAAAAACAGCGCATTTTATTGCGCATCAAGCTGCCAACCAATTGGAGCAGAATACTCCTTTTAGACAAATTTTTAAACACCTAGTTCAAACAGTTAAAAAAGAAGAAACAATTCAAGGTTTTAAAATTACCTGCGCGGGGCGTCTTGGTGGTGCGGAAATGGCACGCGTTGAGTCAAAAAGGTTCGGACAAACATCTTTGCATACCTTTTTTCAAAAGATTGAATATGCTTCAGTCTGCGCTTACACTCCCTACGGCTTGATTGGTGTAAAAGTTTGGGTATCCTATAAACCCAATACGTAAAAAAGAATTTTCAATATGCTCCAACCAAAAAAAACCAAATACCGTAAATTCCAAAAAGGTCGAGTCGGTGGAGTCAAAATGAACTCTCTTTCTTTTGGCTCTTTTGGTATTCAATCTGTACACTGTGGGCGTCTTTCCGCTTCGGTCATTGAAGCCACTCGCCGAGTCATGACCCGCAAACTCAAACGAAGTGGACAAATTTGGATTCGGGTTTTCCCAGATAAGCCCGTCAGCAAAAAGCCTGCGGAAGTTCGTATGGGAAAAGGAAAAGGTTCCCCTGAATTTTGGGCTTGTTCGATTCAACAAGGGCAAATTCTCTTTGAACTCGATGGTGTCTCACCAGAGTCTGCGTATCAAGCTTTTCGTTTAGCAAGCCAAAAATTACCGGTACGAACACAGTTTGTGGTTGATCCGTTATCGTCTTTTCGCCCTAATGTTAAATCTGTACTGAACAAAGAAAAAAGAAAAGATTTATGATTCAAGTAGGGACTCTTCTCGCTATTTCAGATAATTCAGGCGCAAAAAAAGCAAAATGCATTAAAATCCTGAAAAAAACAAAAAAAAACATGGGTCAGGTCGGTGATTTAATTGTGGTTAGCCTTCAAGAAACGAACCCGAAGAATAACACGAAGACACTTAAGAAAGGCCAACTTTTTAAAGCGGTTCTTCTAGAAACAAAACGGCCGAAACGTCGTCAAGACGGTACTTCTTACACTTTCCAACGAAATTCAGCGGCCCTTCTTTCTGCCCAGGGATCTCCTCTTGGCACACGAGTTCAAGGCACTGCTCCTTTTGAAGTTCGCGAAAAGAATTTTATGAAACTTTTGGTCTTGGCTTCTACAACTTTATAAAAAAGCCTCCCAGTGAAAAAAAAACAACGCATGAAACATTCTTCCTCTTCTCTTTTCTGTAGAGATTTTTTGCTTAAAGTAAATGCTAGAAATTCATTTGAAATTCCTCAACTCTCTCATATTTCGATCAATTTGACAAGCCGTTATATTGTTGCAGAAAAAAAACACAGTCTTTTCCCTATGGTAAGTTTAAGTCTTCTTTCAGGCCAACACCCGAAGTTGTTGAGAGCAAAAAAGTCTGTCGCGGGGTTTAAATTAAAAAAGAATTCAATTCTTGGGTGCAAATTGACTTTACGAAGGGTAAAAATGACATCTTTTTTAGATACTCTGGCATTGGTTGTTCTTCCACAAATTAAAAGAGACCCTCTTTTTTCTGAACGCACTTTATCAGAGCCGGGGGTACTGCAGCTTGGTTTCACAGAATTCTTATTTTTTCCTGAATTAGAAAAAAATTTTGAACTTTTTGAAATGATGCGAGGGTGCTCTATTCAATTTCATACGACGACAAAGGCAGACTTTGAAAAAAAACTCCTATTTACGTCATATAACTTCCCAGCTTACCAAAGAATGGCCTAAAAAAAGAAAATGGAAATGAACAACGCAGTCTTAAAAGATGGAAACCTTAGAACTCTCGTTGCCCGTAGTGAACAACAGAGAATCTTGTATAAGGCAATTTTACAAGATCGCAGCTTACCACAATCTCTTCGATATGAGTTTATGTTAAAATTAAATAAAGTATCAAAAAAAAGCTCGGCGGTCCGAACAAAAAATCGTTGTGTTCTGAGTGGGCGTGGCAAGGGTGTTCTTCGGGCATTCAAATGTTCACGAATTGTTTTGAGGGAACTCGTTTCAAATGGTGAAATCGTAGGACTCACGAAGTCCAGTTGGTAATTTTTTGACGCAAAAGTCTACATTGGTTTAAAAAAAGATGTTTTATGACAAATTTAAGTCAAGCTCTGTGTTCTATTCAAAACGCTCAACAAGCACATCGACGCTCTTTGTCGGTCCCGTTTTCCAAACTGGTCTGGTCTCTTTTAAAAATTTTACTTGTTCACGGTTATATTAAAGGTTTTTTTCGTCAAAAAGGGTCTATTAATATTTTTCTAAAGCAAAACGAAGAGGGTAAGGGTCTCAGAAAAATTCAGCAAATTTCTCGATCGAAACAAAGAGTTTATGTTTCCTGTAAAAAGTTGCCCACTCTGGAAAATGGGTTAGGCCTTTTAATCCTTTCCACACCTAAGGGTGTGTGTACAAGCCAACAAGCCCAAAAGAATCGTGTTGGGGGTGAGATCCTTTGCCAAGTTTTTTAAAAGGGTTTCTTTGTACAAGTATTCACAAAAAAAAAGAGTTGTCTATGCGACCGGTGGCATTAACCAGTTTTAAAAAGCGTTGCATTGTACCAGCGACGGTTCAAATGTTTCTTCAAAATTCAGTTCTCGAAGTTGAGGGGCCGCTAGGAAAAGCAGAACTCCATTTAAAAACATACGACAAAAAAGGGGGCTTTTCCGTGAAACTCGTACAACACCCACAAGCGCATCAAGAGCTCCATTTTAGAACGCGGGGGCAAGAGGGTCAAAAAACGTTACACACAGTAACGTCTACCCTTATGCAGTATATCGAAGGGCTTACCAAAGGGGTTTTTCTTTCTGTAGAACTGGTTGGTGTTGGTTTTAAGGCAAACGTTTCTCACACTGCTGTGGAACTTCGAGTTGGTTACAGCCACCCTGTGACACTTGCTATTCCAAACGATGTAAAAATTTTTGTTCCGAAGGCAACAATAATTTGTTTATTTGGTGTAAGCAAAAAAAGGGTCTCCCAGGTAGCCGCTACACTTTTAGCGTTAAAGCCTGTTGAGCCTTACAAAGGGAAGGGTGTTCAGCTTAAAGATTCGACCGTTATTCGAAAACCCGGTAAAAAAAAATAGTGTCTATGGTTCTTTTATTTCAACAAAACTTTCAAGAACACAAGTTGGTTCGGCAAGAACTTACTAAAGTTTATGGAATCAACAAGTTTTTAGCGCATCAAATTTGTGATTCTCTTGGTTTTGCACTCACTTTAAAAGTTCAAGATTTAACAGCTTCGCAAAAAGAAAAACTTGTGCGTTTGGTTCAACGATATTATGTCACGGGATCTGATTTAAAACGTATTGTCGACCAAGATATTCAAAGGTGTGTTACAGTTGGTTCTTTTAAAGGTTTTCGTTTCATTCAAGGGCTTCCAGTTCGCGGTCAACGCTCGCATACGAACGCTCGGTCGTGCCGGAAGAAAAAAATTGTTTAAAAAGGAGCATCACTATGCGCCATTCTGAAAATACCAAAACCTCCTCTCTGTCTTATATTTGTATTACAACGACTTTAAATAACACAATTCTCAACGTCACAGACATGGCTGGGAATACTCTCCTTTGGGCGTCCGCGGGCAGTGTTGGTTTTAAAGGGTCAAAAAGGTCAACGAGTTATGCTGCCCAAGCAACCGCCGAAAAAATTGCCCAAAACTGCCTCTCTCAAAACTTATTACGTGTACATGTAAAATTAAAAGGTGTTGGTTATGGCAAAGAAGCAGCTTTACGTGGTTTGCACACTTCCGGTTTAAAAATTACAAAAATTGAAGATTTAACACGGGTCCCCTTCAACGGTTGCCGACAAAAAAAGCGTCGTCGTTTGTAATTATTTATGGTTTTAATCTATTTTTTCTGATACTTTTAGACTAGAAATCGTGTGTCATTATTCATTTTTAAATGAACACTTTTTCGAACTGTGGTTGAGATCTAAAAAAAAAGAGTATATGGCTGAAGGTGCAAAATTAATTGGGGCAGGTTGTGCAACGATCGCTTTGGCGGGGGCTGGTGCCGGAATTGGAATTGTTTTTGGTTCTTTTATTAGTTCAGTAGCACGTAACCCTTCATTAACAAAAACTTTATTTGGATATGCAATTTTAGGCTTTGCTTTAACTGAAGCAATTGCCCTTTTTGCTTTAATGATGGCTTTTTTAATTCTTTTTGTTTTTTAAGTTTAATTTTTTAAACGTGTTGAGAATTGGCTTCGCAGACAATTCTCAACGTCCGTCGCTTTGACGTCAAAGCGACGGACCTTTGCTTCGAGTCGCGGATATGATGAAATTGGTAGACATATCAGATTTAGGTTCTGATGAAGTAACTTCGTGGGGGTTCAAATCCCTCTATCCGTACTAAAGGGTATGTAGCTCAATTGGTAGAGCATTAGGCTTTTAACCTACTGGTCACAGGTTCGAATCCTGTCATACTTAAGGCGCGTTTGCGGGATAGAGTAATTGGTAACTCGTCAGGCTCATAACCTGAAAAATGTAGGTTCAAGTCCTACTTCCGCATAACTGCGAGCAAAGCGTCGCACCGTTGGACAGGTGTCTGAGTGGTTGAAGGTCTCAGTCTTGAAAACTGACGTATGACAAGTACCGTGGGTTCGAATCCCACCCTGTCCGAAAAAAGAACAAAATATGTATCTACAAAAAACACCTTCTTTTCTTTTTTCATTGTACACTCTAGATTTGCGGTGGAAAATGAAATATATTTTACTCGGTTGGATAAGCGCATTTGTTTACTGGTTCGAGCATTTTGGTGATCTCTTGCATATTTTTTGTGCACCGGTGTGCACCACGTCACCAGGTAGTTTTACGGACTTTATTTTTACCGAAGCTGCCGAAGCTTTTTATGCGAGTTTACTCATGTCTGCTTATAGTGCCACACTTTTCACATGTCCCTTAGCGTTTTATTTTTTTATCATTTTTTTCCGGCCGAGTTTATTTACCGCGGAAAGTAAACTTTATCAGCAACGAATTTTGGGGAGTCTTCTTTTTCTGTATCTTACGAATACCATGGTTTTGCGGGTACTCCTGCCTATTATTTGGGATTTTTGGGGTGGTTTTGCAATAAACCAAAGAAAAATGTCTTTTCTTCAACCAACCTTGGGATTGTCACCAAAAATTTTGCCTTATATTTTTCTAGTACTTTCTTGTTTTGTGGTCGTTTTTGTTTTCAGTCAATTGCCGTTACTCATGACCGTTTTTTCTCCAGAGAGTGGGCTAAACCCTGAAAATTTTTACAAACGACGTTCGTTTTGGTATTTTGTGCTCATTTTAGTTGCCTCATTTTTGTCCCCCCCTGATTTTTGGTTACAATTTTCTATTGCTTTTTTTCTTTGTAGTTTGTTTGAATGTTTGGTTTTACTTACTTTTTGTACGGCTTTATATAAGGATACAGACTCCTTTGCATAGAGTGCACTGTATCCTTTTGCCTAAAAAAATTTAACGTTTAAAAACTTTGGTAAACTTTTCTGTCTGTACCTTCATAGGATAGTGAACATTTTGTGGAGCAAATAAAATCACAATCTCTAGTGTTTTATAATTCACTTCACAGTAAGTGGTCTTGTACCAAACCACGGTGTTGGTAAAATCTCGTTCTTTTTTTGCGCTGAAGTTTTTCAAACCGCTTTGTTCTTCTTGACGATTCAAAAAATCACGCATAGTTTGTCTAACTTGGTCTTGGGCTTCGTCATCTAAACTGATTACGTCACCAGGATATAATTGAAAAGACGGCACTTGGATAAGTACCCCGTTCACCTTAACTTTCTGGTGGCTAATAAGTTGGCGGGCATGGGCAAAACTCCCCGCAAAATGGTTTTTTACCAGCACGGTATCTAAACGTTTTTCCAAAAAACTGATCATATTTTGACTCACGCTGCCTTTTCGCTGAAAACTCTTTTGAAAAAGAGTGGTTAAATATTTAGCTCTGAGACCGCCATACAAAAAAGCAACACTTTTTTTAATCTCGAGTTGAACCCCAAAATTTGATTTTTTTTTTAACGCTTGTTGTTTTTGTACTTTTTGCATAATTTTTTGTTGTTTGGGGGTCACTTTTTTGAAAGGCCTTAAATTTAACCCAAACCGTTTAGAAAGTTTCATGTGATTTTCTGTTGACATAAATGTTCCTTTTCTTAGTCAAACTTTTTTTACTTACTATCGGACTTGAACCGATACCCTAAAAAGGAACAGATTTTAAGTCTGTCGTGTATACCAATTTCACCAAGTAAGCTTTTTTACGGGTAAAGGGAATCGAACCCATATCTTCTGTGTGGAAAACAGATAATCTACCATTAATCTATACCCGCGAGTTCTTTTTATAATCTATATTCTCAAGGTCCTAAGTGTTTGCCTTACAAAAAGGAGGAAAGTCCGAACTTTGAATTTGTGCGAGTGAAAAGCTCGCGAGAGAAATCTCAGGGAAAGTGTAAGAGCAGTTTTTATGAAAAGCGTTTGGTATGACAACATACCTAAATGAAAAACCCCCACAAGAAGCAAGACAACATCGCATTATATTAGGTGGAAACCTGAAATAAGATAAATAAACACATCTTTTACCGAAAATAAGGTAAATGGATACAAAATTCGGCTTACGTCGACCTTGAAGCTTTTCTTGTATTCTTAGCTCAGTTGGATAGAGCACCAGCCTTCTAAGCTGTTGGTCACAGGTTCGAGTCCTGTAGAATATAAAATACTGGAAAGCAGGGTATAGCGCAGTTTGGTAGCGTATCTGTTTTGGGTACAGAAGGTCGTAGGTTCAAATCCTGCTACCCTGATTGCTCTTTGAAAAAGAATACTAATATGACTGAATTAAATTATTTGCTCGTTTCTTGCACGCTTTTTTTGTTAGGGATTTGGGGTATTTTTTTAAATCGTAAAAATATTATTATCATGCTAATGTCGATTGAACTGATGCTGTTAGCGGTTAATTTTAACTTTCTCATTTTTTCAGTTTATTTAGATGACCTCATGGGCCAAATTTTTTCGCTGTTTATTTTAACAGTGGCGGCTGCAGAATCCTCAATTGGGCTAGCTCTTCTTGTTATTTATTATCGTAAACAACAAACTATTGCTGTAGAATTTATTAATCTTTTAAAAGGTTAATGGTTCATGAAGAGAGACGGAATCGAACCGTCATTCTCGGATTTGCAATCCAGTACATTACCGTTATGTTATCTAACCACATGGGAAAGGTAGGATTTGAACCTACGTAGATTTAATTCAACAGATTTACAGTCTGCCGCCTTCAACCACTCGGCCACTTTCCCCACAACTCACCTTTGAAACGATGAATAAATTATACAAAAAAAGACGCCACAGATGCCTCAACTCGATAAAGTTTCGTATTTTACACAATTTTTTTGGCTCACTCTCACAATTTCGGTTTTCTATCTCACACTCCTCAAATTTTATTTACCAAAAATTACAAGGGTTCTCAAAATGAGAGAACATAAAGTTAGCCTCACACAAGAGAGCAAAGAAAATACTTACGAGCAAGAACAAGAACGAGTTCTCCAAACGATGCAACAAGCAGTTCGAAAAAGTTTAAATCAATCAAAACAAGCGCTTCAAAGTAGTTTTGAAACAACCGCGGGGTGGGTAGAAAAAACCGTACAAAAAACGAACCAAGAGCATTTCCAAAATGTACAAACACAATACCAAGCGAAACTTGGGGACGAGATTACTGCGAATAACATGACGAAAAATCAATTGAAAAAACTTTTACCTATGTCGGCTTACCCTGCATGCGGTTTTACACACTCTGGTCACACCTTTGTACAAGAGTACTTTCTACGAAAACTTTTCGGGCCTTTGACCGCGAAAGGGAAGGGTGGAAAGAAAGGTACGAAGAAGAAACGTTAAGCATTTAGAGAGCACCAGAGTTTACCAAAACCATGGTTTGGTACAAGGCTGACTTGAGTCTCTTGGACTCCGTAAAAGAGTCGAACCTTCGCCCTTGGGCAGTAAAGTTCCCGTGGTGGGAAAGGGGTTTGTGTACACAAACCCTGGAGTCTCTAGGACTCCGAGAAAAAAAGACAAACCTTATGTCCTTCAAACTTATCCAACAGAATGCCTCGACCTTACTTTTTGGTGGGTTGACATTCTTAGTCTTAAGCTCGAAAAATATTATTATTTATAATGAAGAAATTCTCATTGGTTTAAGCTTTATTGCGTTTTTAATTTTTAGTAGCATTACTCTGGGAGAAAGTATTCGCGAAGCTTTCACTTTCCGTAAAGAAACGATCCAAAAAGAGTTACAAAAATATTTAGACGTGAAAGAAGCCTTATTGCAAGATCTTTTAACAGAGTATAAGAAAGCATTATTGTTAGAGGGACAAGTGGCTCAGTTACGTGAACAAAGTTGTAAAGAACTCAGAACCCTACACTCAACACGAGAAGCAGGATTACAAGCAACGTTTGCGACACAGTTGAGAAACAAATTGCAGATCCTTTCACAAATTGAACAGAAAGGTCAAGAAACCGTCCAGAGAAATTGGCAACAGGGGTTAAAGTATGGTGTTTTAGAAGCCTTTCGACAGTCAAAAAAGACGGTAGGGCCACAACTCTTACACCAAGCGCTCGAACAATTAAAGCAAGGACAACCCAAATAGTCAAAGACGGGTTGTCCTTGAAACACTCAAAGACGAAAGAACGGCTTGACGGCGTTGAAATACCGTCTTGGCGACGGTACTCACGGGAATGACAATTCCCATGCACGGAATCCATGGGAATGAAAATGCCCATGGACAACGCCCCAGAAGGAGTTTACTGTGTTTCCCAGATTGCCCTAGTATATACAGCGAAGTCCTGCGTCAAAGTCGAATTCAAAATGGGTTCGGTTGCTCGTCTCGACTTCTCTCAAACTCCAAAAAATTTATAGTTAGACACCACAGACACAGAAAACATAGATCACACAAAGGTCATTAAAAAAGATTTAGTAAGACGAGGGAAAGCACTCACTCAAGACACACACAGTTCTCAGTAGACAATCGACACAGAAATGAACTCTTCTCTACCACACAGAAGTCTTCAGTAGGGTTCACAATTCACACTCTTCACAGAACCAAACCGTGTTATCTTCTCCCTGTTTTTTCTTGTTCTTGTCTCTACTCTCTGTTCTTCCTTTGCTTGAACTCTTCGTTTTCCAAACTTTTCTTTCCTTCACATGCCAGTCACCTGGCAACCCACCCTCGTACTACTAAATCTTTTTTAATGACTCTTCTACTTCTTGATGATAGTCTACTTGACTACACTTTTATGAACATATCTCACCCCTACACTTCTTGACTCCAGACGCATGAGCGTTCTTACTTCCTTGCATTTACCTTTTTTTTTACGTCTTGCCCTCCTTTGTGAAGTTGATCTTGGCACTTTTTGGTGTTTCAAGCACTGCAAAAGCAAAGACTTCCGTGCAGACCATGAATCTAAATCGTGAGTAGTGATCGCTTCGTCGTTGGGCTTTGGCCTGTCCTGCTCTTTTAGAAAAAAAGTACGTCTCTATGATGAACTTCATCAACCGTTGGCTCTTTTCAACGAACCATAAAGATATTGGTACACTCTACCTTATCTTCGGTGCATTCTCTGGAGTCCTAGGGTCTATGTTCTCTCTTCTCTTACGTATGGAATTGGCACAGCCTGGAAACCAGATTCTGGCAGGAAATCACCAATTGTATAATGTCATCGTGACGGCGCACGCGTTTCTCATGATCTTTTTCATGGTTATGCCAGCCTTAATCGGTGGCTTTGGAAACTGGTTTGTCCCAATCATGATCGGTGCGCCGGATATGGCCTTTCCACGTTTAAATAATATTAGTTTCTGGCTCTTACCACCTTCTCTTCTTTTACTCTTAAGTAGTGCTCTCGTCGAAGTTGGTGCGGGAACAGGATGGACGGTTTACCCTCCTCTAAGTCATATTACGAGCCACTCTGGTGGTGCAGTTGATTTAGCTATTTTCAGTTTACATTTATCTGGAGCGAGCAGTATTTTAGGGGCGATTAACTTTATTACCACTATCTTTAACATGCGTGGGCCTGGTCTGGGCTTCCATCGCTTACCTTTATTTGTGTGGTCTGTTCTGATTACGGCCTTCTTACTTCTTCTCTCTTTACCGGTTTTAGCGGGAGCGATTACGATGCTGTTAACGGATCGTAACTTCAATACCTCGTTCTTTGATCCGGCGGGCGGAGGTGACCCTATTTTGTTCCAGCACCTTTTTTGGTTTTTTGGACACCCGGAAGTGTATATCTTGATTCTTCCAGGTTTTGGTATTGTGAGCCATATTATTAGTACATTCTCAAGAAAACCCATTTTTGGTTACTTAGGTATGGTTTATGCAATGCTAAGTATTGGTGTTTTAGGCTTCATTGTCTGGGCGCACCATATGTATGTTATTGGTTTAGATGTGGATACTCGTGCTTATTTCACCGCGGCCACGATGATTATTGCGGTTCCTACCGGAATTAAGATCTTTAGTTGGATTGCGACGGCTTGGGGTGGTTCCATCACCTTCCGTACGCCGATGCTTTTTGCATTAGGTTTTATCTTTTTATTTACGGTTGGTGGTCTGACCGGTGTTATTCTGGCCAATGCTGGGATTGATATTGCATTACATGACACTTATTACGTGGTTGCGCATTTTCATTATGTGCTCTCTATGGGTGCGGTCTTTGCTCTTTTTGCGGGTTTTTACTACTGGATTGGTAAAATTTCTGGTTACCAGTACCCAGAAGTTCTTGGCCAAATTCATTTTTGGTTATTTTTTATTGGGGTCAATATCACTTTTTTCCCTATGCATTTTCTAGGACTCGCTGGTATGCCTCGACGTATCCCAGATTATCCTGACGCGTTTGCAGGGTGGAATTTGATCTGTAGTTATGGTTCTTATTTATCAATTTTAGCCAGCCTCTTCTTTTTCTATGTTGTTTACGCAACATTAACACAAGGTGAAAAGTGTGGTATTAACCCATGGGCAGTGGAAGGTGAATCAACAACGTCAACTTTAGAGTGGACGGTGGCGTCTCCTCCGGCTTTCCATACTTTTGAAGAAATTCCGGCGATTAAGGAGCCTTCTTCACACCCTGTTTTACGTTAATTAATTCAGTTTTGGAAGAGCAAGGGGTCGATTTTTTCGACCCCTTTTTTTACTCTAAATCCTTTTTTGTCCAAATTTCAGAAAGTGAGCTAACGCATGAAATCAGCCGCCTGGGGACTACGGCCGCAAGGCTAAAACCCAAAGGAATTGACGGGGGCTTACACAAGCGGTGGAGCATGTGGTTTAATTCGAAACAACGCGCAAAACCTTACCAATCCTTGACATATGAAAAACCAGGGTGTTTACCCGCTCTGTCTCTTTTATACAGGTGCTGCATGGCTGTCGTCAGTTCGTGGTGTGAGCTGTTGGGTTAAGTCCCAGAACGAACGCAACCCTCCTTTGAAATGAAGGTTTACCTTTTTCAAAGACTGCCAAGGATATCTTGGAGGAAGGTGAGGATGACGTCAAGTCCGCATGGCCCTTATGGGTTGGGCTACACACGTGCTACAATGGGAATGACAAAAGGAGGCAACATGGCAACATTGAGCAAATCCCAAAAAGTTTCCTTAGTTCGGATTGTTCTCTGCAACTCGAGAACATGAAGTTGGAATCGCTAGTAATCGTAGATCAGCACGCTACGGTGAATTTGTATCTAAGCCTTGTACACACCGCCCGTCACACTCTGAAAATTTTCATGCCTTGAAGCAAAAGAAGTTCACCAAGAACACACAGCGCAATTAAAAAAAAAACATCTTCCCTTTTTTTTCTGTGTCTTTGTTGGAACCTTTTCTAGAGTTAGGGAGGTGATTGGAGTGAAGTCGTAACAAGGTAGCTGTAGGGGAACCTGTAGCTGGAGAGACTCCTTTTTTTTTAAAAATTGAACATGAATGTTCGAGAACTTTATGAGTTTGATCCTGGCTCAGAATGAACGCTAGCGATAAGCTTAACACATGCAAGTTGAATGTTGTCGTACAACATGGCGTACGGGTGAGTAAGACGTAAGAATCTACCAAAAAATTGTGGGTCAATCCTCAATATCTCGTGGACGAGTAAAGATATCTGGTATCGTTTTTTGATGAGCTTACGTAAGATTAGATAGTTGGTAAGGTAAAAGCTTACCAAGTCGATGATCTTTCATTGGTCTTAGCGGACGACCAATCACATCGGGACTGAGAGACGGCCCGAACTCTTGATGGAGGCAGCAGTGAGGAATCTTGGACACTGGGCGCAAGCCTGATCCAGCTATATCGCGTGGGTGACGAAGGTTATATTGATTGTAAAACCCTTTCATTGAAAAAAAACGGTACACCGTTTTTTGGAGACTTTGACATGAATCAAAGAAGAAGCTCCGGCAAATTCTGTGCCAGCAGCCGCGGTAAGACAGGAGGAGCGAGTGTTATTCGAATTAATTGGGCGTAAAGGGCATGTAGGTGGAGAGATGTAGTTGTTTGTGAAAGTCCAAAGGGTTTCTTTGGGTGTGCATTCAAGACGGTTTCTTCTCTTTGAGGGTGTAAGAGGAAAATAGAATTTCCAGAGGAGAGGTTAAATTCTTAGATTTTGGAAGGAATACCTAATGCGAAGGCAATTTTCTGGTGCACTCCTGACACTGAGGTGCGAAAGCGCGGGGAGCGAACAGGATTAGATACCCTGGTAGTCCGCGCCTTAAACGATGCTGATTCCTTTTTGGAAGACAAAAAAAACGTGGGTGTCGCCAATAAGTAACACCCACACACAAACCCACTTGCACAATCTCAGACCCACCTTCTCCGGGAAAAGAGGGCTGCGTTGATCAGGTCTCCAATGAGATAGTTCAGTTTGGTAGAACCTCGGACTCATAAATCGATGGTCGGGGGTTCGAATCCCCCTCTCATTAGCGACCAAACAAATTCTAAATACCAGTTTTTTGTGGATGCTTTGGTTCAAAAGAAGAAGGACGTTGTACAAAACGAAACGTTATACCTAGAGTGCACTCGGTGAGGTATAAATTTCCTCCGTGGGAAACCACTGGCTTTTATTTAACTGGGTGAATTGAAACATCTAAGTAACCCAAGGAAAAGAAATCAACCGAGATTCCGTAAGTATCGGCGAGAGAACATGGAAAAGACCAAACACCTTGGAAAGTCACCGCCGAAAGATGTGGAAAAATCTACCAAAGAGGGTGAAAGTCCCGTAGACGTGGCTTCTAAGGTGTGTTCAAAAGAGTAAAACGAAAGTATTTGTTTGAATACAGGAGGCCCACCTTCTAGGTCTAAATATGCTTTTGAAACCAATAGTGAACAAGTACCGTGAGGGAAAAGTGAAAAGAACCTTAACTAAGGAGTGAAAGAGAACCTGAAACAAAAAATAACCATGCAATCGATTTTCTCTGTACGGGAGGTCGGTGTACCTTTTGCATAATGGGTCAGCGAGTAAATAAAAAAAGCGAGGCTTAAACGACGAAGTGGAGGCAAAGCAAAAGCGAGTATGAAGAGTGCGTGTGTTTTTTTTATTTGACCCGAAACTAAGTGATCTAGCTTTGAACAGGCTGAAGAAAGGGTAAAAGCTTTTGGAGGGCCGAACTGACGTCTGTTGCAATAGACGCAGATGAGTTGAGGCTAGGGGTGAAAGGCCAATCAAACTTAGAGATAGCTGGTTCTCCGCGAAATTTATTGAGGTAAAGCGTTCAACGATGTAGAAAGGGGGTAGAGCACTCATTAGGTAAAGGGGATCCAAAGTCTTACTGAACTTATTGAAACTCCGAAGACCTTTCTTTGATATCTTGAGCAGACAGACTTAAAGTGCTAAGGTTTTAAGTCAAAAGGGAAACAGCCCAGACTGTTCGCTAAGGTCCTTAAACATTTTGGAAGTGGTAAAAGGCGTTTTAAAACAAAGACAGCTAGGAGATTGGCTTGGAAGCAGCCATTCTATAATGAAAGCGTAATAGCTCACTAGTCGAGTTTTAAAGCACTGATAATGTATCGGGGCTTCACAAAATTACCCAAGCGACAGAGAACAATGGTAGCGGAGCGTTTTGTAGACCGTAGAAGAAGTTTTGTGAAAAACTTTGGAGGATTCAAAAGTGAGAATGCTGACATGAGTAACGAAAAATCATGTGACAATCATGATCGCCGTAAGTTCAAGGGTTTCTGCGTTCTGTTTTTCAGCGCAGAGTGATCCGGTCTCTAAGTGTGTTTTTGATAAAAAACCACGATGAAAAAAATGAAAGATGACGAAATGTTTTTTAGAAACCAACAGTTTATTGGATAGCTTTTTCGTTTCTAATGTTTCCAGGAAAAATCTTCATAAAATTGACCGTACCCTAAACCGACACCGGTGAACGAGTCGAGTAGACTCAGGCGTTGAGAGAACCATATTGAAGGAACTCGGCAAATTTTTCCTGTACCTTTGGAAGAAAGGAAGCCAATTTTGGTGACACAAAAATGGGGGTGACGACTTTTTACTAAAAAATTAGGACTCTGCAAAATGGGAACATGAAGTATAGGGTCTGACGCCTGCCCGGTGCTTGAAGCTTAACCTGTATGCTTTTTTGGTATATTGAGAAGGCCTAGTAAACGGCGGTTGTAACTATAACAATCATAAAGTAGCGAAATTCATTGTCAGCTAATTCCTGACCTGCATGAAAGGCGTAACGATTGCCCCACTGTCTCCAGTATGGACTCAGTGAAATTGAATTCTCCGTGCAGATGCGGAGAACGTGCCCCAAGACGAGAAGACCCTATGCATCTTTACTGTACATTTACACTGGAAAAAAGCTTAAATTGTGTAGGATAGGTGGGAGTTGACAACAACCTTGAAATACCACCCTTTTTAAGAAGAGTTCCTTATTTGAACAAGGTTCAAAAACACTGTATATGAGGCAGTTTGACTGGGGCGGTCGCCTCCCAAAGAGTAACGGAGGTGTGCGAAGGTAAACTCAATGAAAGACGGAAACTTTCTGTAGAGCGTAATGGTAAAAGTTTGCCTGACTGCGAGAGTGACACCTCGAGCAGAGACGAAAGTCGGCCATAGTGATCCAAAAGTGCTGCGTGGAAAGACTTTTGCTTAACGAATCAAAGATACGCTAGGGATAACAGGCTAATAATTCCCAAGAGCCCTTATCGACGGAATTGTTTGGCACCTCGATGTTGACTGATCATATCCTGGGGCTGAAAAAGGTCCCAAGGGTTCGGCTGTTCGCCGATAAAAATGGTACCTGAGTTGAGTTTAGAACGTCGTGAGACAGTTTGGATTCTACCTGGGGTGCGCGCGAAGAATTGAGAAAACCATTTCCTTGTACGAGAGGACCGGAAATGTTCAACCTCTGGTGCACTGGTTGTTCTGCCAAGAGCATTGCCGGGTAGCTACGTTGAGAGAGGAGAACCGTTGAAAGCATCTTAAATGGGAAACTTTTTTCAAGACAAATTCTTAGACCCACGTGAAAGTCTCTCACGTCAATAGGCGAAGCGTGAACCTTTTGAAAAAAAGAAGCTGATTCGTACTAAAATGACCCTTAGAGCTCAAATGACCCGTACCGTCAGAGTAAAACAGACCAAGGCTCTCTTAATGAGAGACCAGCTTGGCGGCGCTTTGCTCATCAAGAAAAAAAACTTTTATGAAAAGATTATCTTTATTAAAACAACCTCTGTTAAATACCGTAAATGAACACTTAATTGATTATCCAACGCCAAGTAATCTAAGTTATTGGTGGGGGTTTGGTTCCACGGCGGGTATTTGTTTGGTTTTACAAATTCTTACTGGTATCTTCCTGGCCATGCATTATACCCCACATATTGATTTAGCTTTTCTCAGTGTAGAGCACATCATGAGAGATGTTGAGGGTGGTTGGTTTCTGCGATATATGCACGCCAACGGGGCCAGCATGTTTTTTATCGTGGTGTACCTACATCTTTTTCGAAATTTGTACTACGGGAGTTACGCCAGCCCTCGTGAAGCTGTTTGGATTCTGGGGGTGGTCATCCTTCTCCTTATGATTTTGACCGCTTTTATTGGGTACGTGCTTCCCTGGGGGCAGATGAGTTTTTGGGGAGCTACTGTAATTACAAGTCTGGCGAGTGCTATTCCCGTTGTTGGTGTTGATGTAACACATTGGTTATGGGGTGGTTTTTCCGTCGACAATGCGACTTTAAATAGATTTTTTAGTTTGCATTACCTTTTACCTTTTATTATTGCTGGTGCGAGTATTTTGCACTTGGCAGCTTTGCATCAATATGGATCAAATAACCCCCTAGGTTGCCTAGCAACGGTCGACAAAGTGTCTTTTTACCCGTATTTCTTTTTTAAAGATCTCGTGGGTTGGGTGGTGTTTGCGCTATTCTTTTCGTGGTTTATCTTCTTTGCGCCCAATACCCTCGGGCATCCGGATAACTATATTCCGGCCAACCCGATGTCCACCCCCGCACACATTGTTCCGGAGTGGTATTTTTTACCGGTCTACGCAATTTTGCGCAGCATCCCCAATAAATTGGCGGGTGTTTTAGCGATTGGGTTAGTTTTTGTTTCTTTGCTTTTGCTGCCTTTCTTAAACACCTCTCCCTTACGGAGTGCAACGTTTCGTCCCTTATACAAGAAACTTTTTTGGCTTTTTGTGGCGGATGCTCTCCTCTTGGGCTGGATTGGTTGCCAGCCGGTTGAAGACCCTTATGTCCTCATTGGCCAGCTTGCTTCGGTGTATTTCTTTTTTTATTTCCTCATCGCGATTCCTTTTCTCGGTAAATTTGAAACTTCCCTGCTGCAAGGTTCTGCCCGTGCGTAGAGTCTGCACCGTGTTTGTCGGGTTGGTGGGTGCGTACCGCCAACCCAAACTTTAA